TAAGTTATAAGTTGAGGTTGATAGAAAATTTACTATAAATAGTTTAGTTTATAAGTATGTGTAATGCTACGTAATCCTTTCCATTTAGTGGAACCTAGTCCTTGGCCTGTTATTGCGGCGCTTGGGTCTTTATTTTTAACAGTTGGGCTGGTTAGGTGATTCCATATAAAAGGGATTTTATTAATGTGTCTTGGTGTTGTTGTAATTTTGTTGACAATGTTACAATGATGACGGGATGTGGTACGTGAAGGTACTTATCAAGGATTCCACACTAGTTTTGTAGGGGTCAATTTGCGTTGGGGTATGGTTTTATTTATTTTGTCAGAAGTTTGTTTTTTCTTTGCTTTTTTTTGAGCATTTTTCCATAGAAGGTTAGTCCCTACAGTTGAATTGGGTTGTGTTTGACCCCCTACTGGGGTTGTGGTTTTAAATGCTTTTAAGGTGCCGTTGCTTAATACTGCAGTGTTATTAGGTTCTGGAGTTACGGTTACTTGGGCTCACCATAGACTTTTGGAAGGTAACCGGGAAGAGGGAGTTTATGGGCTTGTGTTGACTGTGGCTCTTGGCCTTTATTTTACTGTTCTTCAATGAGGGGAATACCAGGAGGCTTCTTTTAGAATTGCTGATAGTGTATATGGATCTACCTTTTTTGTAATGACTGGATTCCACGGTTTACATGTGCTTATTGGAAGTATGTTCTTGATTGTTTGTTTATTGCGTTGTTATAGACATCATTTTTCTGTTTCACATCATTTTGGGTTTGAGGCAGCTGCTTGGTATTGGCATTTTGTGGATGTGGTTTGAATTTTTTTGTATATTTGTATTTATTGATGGGGTTCTTAGCATTATTGTAGATGTGTTTGTTTACATAGTGTTGTTGGGGTCTAAGGGTTATTAATATTAAAGAATTGCAATATTAATTGAAATATTAGTTTAAAAATGCTAGTAGATATTTTTTCTTCTTTGGATGGATATCAGGAAGTAGGCTTTTCTGTAACGTGGTTGGTTTGGGTTATGGCATTTAGAAGAGTTATGATTCCACTTGTTTGCTTTTGAGTGAGGCCATCTCGTAGAAGGGTTTTGGTTTATAGCTTATTTTCTGTGGTGTTTAGATTAGTAGAACAATCTTTTGGGAAGTTTATGGGGGGTTTCTGTTTAGGTTTAGTAGGTTTGTTTTTAGCTTTGTTTGGAGTTAATCTAAGTGGGATAGTGCCAGATATTTTTAGAGTTACTAGGCAGGTATCGGTTACTTTTTGTTTGTCTTCAAGTTTATGATTTAGGTTGATTCTAAGTGGATTTTCGTGGTCTTGAAAACGGAGAGGTGCTCAGTTGTTGCCAACAGGGACCCCAATTGCTCTTTCTCCGTTGTTAATTGTAATTGAGAGGGTAAGGATTTTAGTGCGACCCATTACTCTCGGTGTTCGAATTGCTGCTAATATTACAATGGGACATTTAATGCTCGGTGTTTTAGGGGGTTATACGGTTAGATTTTTGTTTAGATCTTTTAGGGTTGGGGTTTTTTGCAGAATTCTAAGGGTTGGTTATATTTTATTTGAATTTGCGGTTAGATTTTTACAGGCTTATGTGTTTGTACTATTGTTAACTTTGTATTCTTCTGATCATCCGGCTGAACGGTAATTTTTTAGGTCAAAGTTAAATATATGGTTATTAATATTGTCAAGGAAAACTAGTTAAATTAGAATAACGTTGGCTTGTCAGGCCTATATTGCCGTGTGGCGTTTTCTTTATGCCTCAATTGAGTCCAATATCTTGAATTCTTGTTTTCGGAGGATTTTTAGTGTTTTGATTATTAATTTCTGTAGGTATTTGGTGGGGAACTAGGGGTAAGTATTTTAGTGGTTTTTGTGGAGATGAGAGCGTAGATATGAAGAAAGGTAGAGAAAAGTCTTATGTTTGAGGGTGATAAAGTTTAGGCAGAGCTTTTGTATTTAATTTGGCTGATTTACTATTAATGCTAAATTTTTTTTCTTTGTGGGGTGTCGGGTTATCTGGTATTGTGTTTGCTGGAGTTTGTTTAGTTTCTCAGCGTGGTAGGTTATTCGGAATTCTTCTCAGATTGGAGGTATTTACTGTGGGTTTGTACATAATAATTTTGGGCGTTTGAGGTAGTTATTGGAGAATAGGGGGTTTGTGTTTAATTTTTTTAACTTTTGGTGTATGTGAGGCAGCTTTAGGGTTAAGGGTCCTTGTTTCTTTAATGCGTAGAAATGGAAATGATTACGTTAGAGGATTTACTAGAAGAAATTTTTAGGTTGTTGGGTGGTGGGTTGATGGTGGGTTTAATAATCGGGTTTTCTTCTGAATTATACTGATGAGGTCTTGTGTGGGGTTCGGGTTTATTAAGAGTTTTTAGAGTATTATTTTGATACAGTTCTCTTGCGAATGTAAATTATTGTGGAGATATTTGAGTGATTGATGGGTTTTCAGGTCCTTTGATTAGTTTAACTATTTGAGTTTGTTGCTTTAGGATATTAGGAAGTTTGGGAAATGTTTTAAAGATTAGAAATTTTTCAAAGGAGTTTGTTAGAAGATTATGTAGGCTAATACTTGTTTTGGTTATAGCATTTGGTGCTGGATCTTTGTTTGGATTTTATGTGTTTTTTGAGGCAAGATTAATCCCTACTTTATTAGTTATTCTTGGTTGAGGTTATCAGCCAGAACGATTACAGGCCGGTAAGTATATAATATTATATACTGTTGGAGCTTCTCTACCATTATTGGCATTATTATTTTTTATTTGGAATGAATCTGGTAGGGTGTTTTGTGGGTTAAAATCTGGGGGTTGGTGATCTGAGAGTTGGATTGTTGGGCTGTGTTTGGGTTTAGCTTTTTGGGTAAAGTTACCTATTTATGGGGTTCATCTTTGGCTACCTAAGGCACATGTAGAAGCTCCTGTGGCTGGTTCTATGGTTTTGGCTGGGGTTTTGCTTAAACTTGGGGGTTATGGTTTGATTCGGGTTTTTAGTGTGATTGAGCCTTGTACTGGTTGATTAAACACTTCAATTGTTTGTTTAGGGTTGTATGGAGGGGTAATGGCTAGACTTATTTGTTGTAGTCAAGTGGATATGAAAGCTTTAATTGCTTATTCTTCTGTGGGCCATATGAGTCTTGTTTTAGGCGGGGTATATTCGGATACTGTTTGGGGTTGGAATGGAGCTTTGCTTTTGATGTTGGCTCATGGATTGTGTTCTGCTGGATTGTTTTTTTTAGCAAATGAATCATATAAAGTCTTTAGAAGACGTAGGTTGTTTTTAGTTAAAGGTGGATTGGTAGGGCTTCCAGGAGTGGCTCTGTGTTGGTTTGTTTTTTCTGTGGTTAATATGGCTGCTCCTCCTTCTATAAATCTTTGAAGAGAGATTATGTTAGGAATTTCGGTTTTAAGGTACTCGATCTGATTTTTGATTCTTACTGGAGCTTTGACTTTTGTTTCTGCTGTTTACTCATTGTATGTTTACAGTGCTACTCAGCATGGACAGCGTCCACGTTGGGCTTGATCTCAGGTGTGTAATGAGGAATATTTGGTTTACATTATTAGTTGAGGGTTATTGGTTCCGGTAAATGCATTTAGACTGTATATAATTCCGTTGTCAGGAGCTAGTATTTAAAGTTGATGATTCTTATACTGAATGTTTTATTTTTTGATGATGTAATTGATTATAATTGATTAATTGAAAAGGTAAGGGCGCAGAGCTCCGCTGTAAAACGAACAAAGTTTTACAGCGATAACTATTGTAAATAATAAAATACAAGCCAGTATTAATAGTAGAGGTGCTCCAGAGGGGAGATAAAGAAAAATGATTGGTTCTGTAGAGTATATGATTCTATGATCGTAGTTAATAGATGAGTATATTTGGAGTGGAGTAGTAATTTTAAGCACAATTATGGAGGCTAAGATTTGGGCTAAGATAATGATTGTTTGATTATTGGCTGTAAAGATAGTATTAGGAGCTAAAGAGGCAATATAGGCAAATATAACTAACATTCCTCCAATAAATACAAAAAACAAAATATAAGCATATCAGGCGTTAAAAATGGCAGAAAGTAGACAAGAAGCGAAAGCTAGGAAAAGAACCATTAAACCTAATGATAGAGGGTGTATAGGAAGAGCTAAGTTTAGTAAACAGAATACCCAGAGTATGGAAATAATTAGGAGGGTGATTACAACTTCTCGTGCAAACGATTTGTGTTATGCTGACCCATAGGGGCCTTTTGCTTGGAAGGCAAACATACTTTCTATACTATCAGCATATTAGAGTAAAAGCATGAATGGAGTTAAGGTCGTCAAAATTGCTAGTCTTACAGGAAGGAAAGCTTTTCATGCAGCTCTTATTAATAAATCATAGCGATACCGTGGAAGAGTGGCACGGGCTCAAAGGAATACGAAGGCGATGAAAACTGAAAACAAGATGGTTCCTGTGATTACACAGGAAGTTAGGAGACTTATAAATAAAATGTTTGCGTATTCTGCGATAAATAGAAAAGTAAATCCCCCCCCTCCGTATTCTACGTTGAATCCAGATACTAGTTCTGATTCTCCTTCAGCAAAATCAAATGGTGCTCGATTGGTTTCTGCTAAAATCACAACTAATCATATGTTAGCCAGCGGGATTAGAAGTAGAGCTATCGGGGTAAAATGGTTTGTAAAACGGATACTGTAAAGATCTAGTGAATTGGCTAGGATAAGGTAAAAAAGTAAAATGAGAGTTATAGTCACTTCATAAGAAATAGTTTGGGCTATAGCCCGAATAGCTCCTAGTAATGCATATTTAGAATTGGATGCTCATCCGGCTATTAAAGTGGTGTATACGTTCAAGGCTGATACACATAGGAAAAATAAAATTCCTATTACTATAAATAAAGAAGGATTAGATGCTGGGAATAGTTGCCATAAGGCAAGTGCTAAGAATAATCTAAATACTGGAGTAGCAATAAATGGTACATGATTGGAGGTTAACGGAATAATTCGTTCTTTGGTGAATAATTTTATTGCGTCTGCTAGTGGTTGTGGAAGTCCAGAAATACCTACTTTATTTGGTCCTTTCCGTAGTTGAAAGTAGGCTAATGCTTTTCGTTCTAAAAGGGTGAAAAAGGCGACCCCTAGGAGGATAAGAACTAATGTTAAAAGGGTGGAGATTAAGTGGCTTAACATATGGCATAAGGGGGGAATCCCCCATATTTAGGGCTTAAACCTAGGGCACTAATCTGCCATTATGCCAGTATAGGCGTAATCAAAAAGGGCCATTGACCTTTTTTTCGGTGTAAACGAAATGTAATTAAATATACTACTTTTTGGAAGCATCAAGGCTTTGGTGAGCCTGTAATCCACCTCATCAAAATGGCCCGTTCTCCCCCGGCGTGATGCTTGTGTTAACAAGAAGAATGTTCTCTATTTTCGGGTTATGAGCCCAATAGCTTATGCTTAGCTTATCTTGTTTTGTTCCTATACTTTAACAAGTCTTGGCGAGTTAGTCGCATTTTCAAAGCTGCAATTTGATGTGTTTTTTAAACTACAAGACATGAATGTAAAGGGAGTGACTGTCTCCTCTTGATGACCCAAATTCATCTGTGCTTTAACACTTCTTTACAGACTCTAGGGATAATATGCCCAATGTCTGAATGCAAATCAGGTCTTTTTGTTAAAGTATAGAGTCTTTTATCATTATTATTTGTTTAATTATAATGATTAGCATATTAAACAATGAATTTGTATAAAATTGATAATTATCTATATTGTGGTTGAGTAGTTTACAAAAAATGGTAAATTGTGGTTTTACAGATGGGTTTTTCCCTCAACTAAATTCGGAATACTTTTATTGGTTCCCCATTGTTTTCTTGTATATTTCTTTACTTTTCTTCTTTTATTTTGTTTGTATGAGGAGTGTGCAGATTAGAAGGGTTTGGAGCAATTATGGTAGAATGGGAGTTTCTCAGGTTTACGAGTATAATATGAAGGGTCCCTATCTTGTTTGATTCTGTTAGATTAATTTTTTCTTCGTTGGTTTGTTTAATTGCTGGTTCTGTGTCTTTTTTTAGTATTTATTATATAGACAGAGAGGTATTTCTTCGTCGATTTATAAGGTTGATTCTTCTTTTTGTGGCTTCTATAAATTTGCTTATTTTTATCCCAAGAATGGTGAGATTTCTTGTTGGATGGGATGGTTTAGGTATTGTGTCTTTTGCATTGGTTATTTATTACCAAAATAAAAAATCTCTTGCTGGGGGGATGTTAACTGCGTTGGCTAATCGTGTTGGTGATGCTTTACTAATTGTTTGCATTTGTTTAATAGTAAATTGAGGGGATTGATCAATAGTGTTTGGAAATTATGGGATGTTTGGAGTTAGAATTTGTTGTCTTTTAGTAGGAGGGGCTATGACTAAGAGTGCACAAATTCCTTTTTCCGCTTGGTTACCTGCGGCTATGGCAGCACCTACGCCAGTCTCTGCTTTGGTTCATTCGTCTACTTTGGTTACTGCAGGGGTTTATTTGGTTGTCCGGTTTTATCCGACGTTGTTAGAGTTTCCGGGGGTGTTAAGGGCTTTGGGTAAAATTGGAGGTTTGACTTTGTTAATGGCGGGATTAAGAGCTTGTTTTGAAAAGGATTTGAAGAAAGTAATTGCATTGTCTACTTTGAGGCAATTGGGCTTAATAATATACAGGGTTGGAGTAGGATGCCCAATAATTACTGTTTTTCATTTATGCACACATGCATTATTTAAAGCGTTATTATTTTTGTGTGCGGGTTCAGTAATCCATAGAACAGTGGATACTCAAGATGTTCGATTATTGGGGGCTATTCGTGGTATTTTGCCGGTAAGGTCTGGGTGCCTAATTTTGAGAAGAATAGCGTTGTGCGGAATGCCATTTTTAAGGGGGTTTTATTCTAAGGATTTGGTATTGGAGAGTTGTTTAGGGAGAAACCAGGGGGTAGTTGAAGTAGTAGTTGTGTTTTTGGGTGCGGGATTAAGTTTATTTTATAGATTTCGATTAGTGCTTATGGCTATTTTTGGTCCTAGAGCTAGAAATCCAATGTTGTCTTTTTCTGTTGAAAGATTGCCAGTTATTATCCCTATAACGGTTTTGTCAACGGGAGGCATTTTTGGTGGATGATTTCTACAGAGATTGTGGGTGGATATTAGTAGATTAATTTTGCTTAGTGCGGTTAGTAAATTCTCTTTAATTTTTGTAACTTTTTTGGGGTTTATAGTGCCGGTTGTGTTCAAAGCGGGTTTGCGTAGTTATTGGATTAGAAATGTAAGGAAATTGGAATTCTATTGTTCTAGAATGTGATTTCTTGGTTTACTTTCGGGTGGTCCAGTATCTGGGTATGGATTATTAACTAGTACTAAAATGTTTGTAGGTTTAGATTTAGGATGAATGGAGGTTCTTGGCGGGCAAGGGGCTTTTGAGAGTTTAAAACATTTGATGGAATTTAATTTAGTTTTGCAAAAGAACAGAATTATTGTGTTACTACGTTTAAGATTAGTGTTCTTGTTACCTTTGTCTTTCCTTTATATACTATTATAAATATAGATTAATAATAGTATTATGGACGTAACTTGGATTTGGGCAATTTGCCATCTTAGCATTTTCAGTGCTATGCTTGGAGTTTAAGCTACAAAATCCAAATTTTGTTAGTTGTTAAACAAGATTTTGTCCCAAATTTTAGCTGAAATGGGGGCGATTAAATAATACAAAAAATAAATGGTTGAAAATCCTTGTCCAATAAAAATGAATGGGTCTTCTACTGGGCGTATTCCAATCCATGTGAGAATTAATAAAGTCATAACTAAGGTTCAAAAGAGGATTTGGTTTATTGGATAAAATGAATTAGAACGTATAGTTCTGGTGTGGGTGAATGGAAGAGCAAAGAGAATTGCAATTGAGCCTACTAATGCCAGAACTCCTCCGAGTTTGTTGGGGATAGATCGTAGAATGGCGTAGGCAAAAAGAAAATACCATTCCGGTTGAATGTGTAGTGGAGTGCTTAATGGGTTAGCTGGGATATAGTTTTCAGGATCTGTTAATAAGTTAGGAGAAAATAGACAAATAGTAGTTAAAAATCACAGGAGAACAATAAACCCTACTGTGTCTTTTGATGTGTGGTAAATGTGGAAAGGGACAAGTTGCGTATCGGCAGAAATACCTAGGGGATTGTTAGAACCATTTTCATGTAGGAATACCAGGTGAACTACGGCTAATGCTACTAGAACAAATGGAAGTAGAAAATGTAGAACAAAAAATCGATTAAGTGTTGCGTTAGATACTGCAAATCCTCCTCATAACCAGTAAACTAGGGTAGTTCCGATGTACGGGACAGCTGAAACTAGATTTGTAATAACCGTCGCTCCCCAGAAAGATATTTGACCCCAGGGTAATACATACCCTAAAAATGCGGTTGCCATAGTCAAAAATAGTAGAATTACACCAATATTTCAGGTTTCTTTTGCGAGGAAAGAACCGTAATAAATTCCACGCCCGATATGGGTATAAATACAGATAAAAAATATAGAACCCCCATTGGCATGTAAATTACGAAGAAGTCAACCGTAATTTACATCCCGTGAAATATGAGCTACGGAAGAAAAAGCCGTATCAACATGGGGAGTATAGTGTATTGCTAAAAATAAACCAGTTAAAATTTGGGCTATTAGGCATAATCCTAATAGAGATCCAAAATTTCACCATACTGAAATATTAATTGGTGTAGGAAGATCGTATAAAGACCCATTAGCTACTTTTATTAGAGGATGAGTTTTTCGAAAAGGTTTTTGCACATCAAAGGATTAGCGAAGCTAAATCTGGGGCTCCCAAAGCTCCTGTTTTTATAAACTATCCTCTGTTTTGTTAACAAATGAGGAGTTTACCCCTTTTGTTGATCCTAAGTCAACTGTATTGAATGTACTAATTTGTTGTTAAAATTTTGGTGCTGATATTTATTTTCATTGGCAATATGAATTTCAAGGTCCTTTCGTACTATTGAAATTAAAGTTGAAGAGAAGATAGAAACCGACCTAGCTCACGCCGGTCTTAACTCAGATCACGTAGGGGTTTAACAGTCGAACAGACTGACTTGAGAAGCTTCTGCACCTCACAGTATCCCTGGTCCAACATCGAGGTCGCAAGCCCAACTTTCGATAAGAGCTCTAAAGTTGGATTACGCTGTTATCCCCGGGGTAGCTGACATTTTTTCTAGATTTAGGATGAATAATTGATGCTAGATAACGGAGGTTTTAATTGCTCCGCGGTTGCCCCAACCAAATTCTTAGCTTAATTATAAGTTTCAATACTAAATAAGCTGGTGAGAATAAAGCTCCACGGGGTCTTTTCGTCTTTCTCTATTATCCCAGAATTTTCACTGGGAGTAAAATTTTTACCAACATAACTTGAGATAGTTCTACCCTCGTCTTGCCTTTCACTGGCCTCCAATTAAGAGGCTAATTATTACGCTACCTTAGCACGCTCAGAATAACGCGGCCATTTAAATATTTCTTTCATTGGGCAGGCAGTACTCCCCATTATAAAGGTATCGAGGAGCGATGTTTTTGGTAAACAGGCGGGGTAGAGATTTGCCGAGTTCTTTAAGTATGGTTTATATTTATTTATTTTGATTATGGGTTGTTTCTGGATTATACAACCAAATTTGTGATTTTTATACTAATAAAAGCCGGTTCATTAACATTAGTAAATTAGGTGCTAGGTTCCTTTAGTATTTAGAGTAATTAAATTGAATTAATTTGGTCGAAAGCTTTTTTCTATAACGAGGTTAGATGGCTGATTTTAAGCCTACTATAAGGGTTTTTGCTTCAAGAACTTCTCTTTCCTAAAAGAGCTTATCCCCTTTTAGGTGTAGTCTGTGGAGTTCATTAATTGTTTAGAGTTTGCACAGAATAGCACTTAAGTGCGTTTCAAGGAAAACCAGGTGTCAAAATGTGCGGGAGGCATTTCACTTCTACCTTTACCTTTTAGCAAGTTATGTCACACTTGAGTAGTTTTAATAAAGGTAGCTCACATCTTTTCGGGAAACCAAAATTGTTGGGATTTTCTTGCTTTTCCATGATGCAAAAGGGACGGTTGTTAAGAACTTCTTTTTTATAATAGGATGTTTCCTTGCGGTTTATGATTAGATAATTAAGTTTTTTGTGGTACTGGAATAAGTGGAGATTTCCGTTACTGATAGGGTTTAGTAAAGAGAGAGATTTTGCAAAGGGGGTTTACCCGTAGAAAGAGCTACAATCTTTTGCCTGTGATTCTCGGCCACTTTGCTTTAGCCTTAGGGGGATTCCCCTACCTCTGGTTTACAAGACCAGTGCTTTGGTGCAGCTTCTAAGGCTTTCGGAGTCATAAAACTGTGGTGTAGGTTAAAAGCCTATTGCCTAATCTCGGCCACCGAAAAACAGGGGCAATTTCCATTACTCCTACTTTGTTACGACTTATCCCACTTTTAGCGGGAGTGACGGGCGATTTGTGCGCATTTCAGAGCTTTTTCAGTTCCTAGTTATGTTGGGAGTTTACTTTCAAGTCCTTCTTTATAGAATTTTCATTTCTAGTTCTGGTAGGGTTATCTATATGTATCCCATAACCTGTTTTCCATGGGCTGCACGTTACCTGAATTGATGAGATAACTATCTCTTTAGCCTCCTATTGTATTTTCGTAAAGCAGACTAAAACGGCCGTACACAAGCTGTTAGCAATGAAAACTAGAGTATTTGTGGATTATCAAATTAAGGTACAGGATCCCCTGAGAAGAATGAAATACCGCCACAATCTTTGAATTTTAGACTTTCGTCCGTAGTGTTCGTTGTGTTAGGCCACGCAATAATCGGGTATCTAATCCGAGTTTAGGTTTGTGGTTTATTAAGAAGGTCGTTAAATCCGGTTTGGGTAACCCTGAACGGTTTTCATTTTACCTTAAATAGCAAGGTTATAGATTTAATTTATAGATTTCTTAGGAATTTGTAGGAATTAACTAGGGTAAAGGTGTAACCGCGACTGCTGGCACCTTTTTAGCCACCCTTATAGGTCACCTTCTAAAGCCCGGTTTCCTGGCTTTTTAAAATAAATCATTGGTGTTGTGGAATTATTCGTAGCTTATCTTGCAGGGATGCTTTTCCTGGTTCGAATCTAAAGTATTAAACTTTAGAGGAAGATTGGGAAACTCACAATATGCCTTGGCTACCATATGAAGTTAAAGAGAGCTAGTTAATTGAAAACCAGAATGAAATGTTAAGACAGGGGCGCTTTGCGCCTTTTTATAGGCCGAAACTATACAACTTAGAGTTTCCTGCCTTTTTGGTTTATAAGAATTGGCGTGGAGCCATTAGGAACTTTGAAGGTTCATAGTTTTTATTAACTTAAATTCTTTTACAGAAGAAATAACATAATCGGAAGAAATAGTAGTTGCGGAATAGCTAAAATAGCTTTATGCCAACCATAATTTGTTTTTATTAAAGGAGTTTGTTTTTGGGGAGACAGTAAAGAGGAAAATGATAAGGTTAAATAGTAGTAAAGTCTTACTAGAGACCCAACAATTAAGGAGACAATTACTGGGAATGAAGCGCTTGTTCTTAGAAGTACTATTGCTTTTATCGCGAATCCTATGAGAGGGGGCAGCCCGGCTAAAGATAAAAAAGCTAACACTAAAAATTGTCGGGTAATAGGGTCACTTGGGAGAGTTGTTAATTGTTTGTGCTTGGTAAGTCTTTTTGCAATTAAGGCTAAAAATACTGCTGAGTTAATAGCAGTATAAATAGTAATGTAAGCAACAGTAATATAGGCTGGGCCTGTAAGTCTAGCCATTATCCATCCTAAATGGGTAATGGATGAGTAACTTAATAAGGCTCGGATATCAGTTTGATTTAATCCTCCAATACCGCCTCAGAGAGCACTAATGGCTGCGGTTATAATAACTATGGTGGTAATAAAATTTGACAAAGAAACAAGAACAAACAAGGGGGCTAATTTTTGCCAGGTTAGTAGTAAAAATGCTGGAGCAAGATTAAGGGCCCCTATCACAGATGGAAATCAAAAATGAAATGGGGCAACCCCTAATTTTAATAAAATAGCTAATGTGACAAGAATTTGTGGTGTTTCTATACCACTTGATAAAAGAGCCCCAGTTAGTAAAATGGAAGAACCTAAAGCTTGGGGAATTAAATATTTAACTGAACTCTCGGCTTCAGATGTAGTACCAGTTGCATAAATCAATGGGATAAACCCAAGCATATTGATTTCTAATCCTATCCACATTCCTATTCAATTGGGGGAGGAAATTGTTAACAGAGTACCTAATATTATTAGAGACAAGAAAACAGATTTGTATGGAGGTTTTATTAGGATAGTTAACTGCATAAATATGCTCTTTTGGCTTGAAAGTCCAATGTGCAAATACACTAAGTTAACTGATTGTTAAACAGGTAGAAAATTTCTACAATAAGAAGGTTAACAGCCAACTGCTTTCAGCTTCTGTTTATTTGTTCTCATTAAAACAGAGTAATGGAGAGAGTTGAACGCCCCTTTATATGGTTAGAAGCCCTATATTAGCCCGGCTATTACTCTTGAAAATTAATTAAGAGAAGGGTGAGTGAGTCGAACACCCTCTTCTTGTTTTCAAGACAAGAATTCTCCGAGTGCCTTCTTTTCTTTATCTTTTAAATGTTATTTAATGAATATAGTTTATAGTTTTCTAGTATGTAAAGTTGAGGTGATGTTTGATTGGGAAATTTTTGTTATTAAATTTCATTTAATTGAATTTAAATATTTTTTTAAGAAATAATTATTAATAGTTAAAGGAAAAGGAAAACTCAAAGTTTTCCTTTTCTTTGTAAAAAGACTTTCTTTTATATTAACACAAAATAATTCTATAATTTCATCAAAATTATTTCTTTATTTAACCATATTAATTGAAAATGATAAAATCAATATTTATGAAAACATGTAAAGATACCTGTACTAGTAATTATGAAATCTTCTTTTTTATTATAGAATTGAATAGAGTATATTGCTTTTATGCAGCTCTATTGTGGGGGTGGATTCTCAAGGGAGCATGTGGAACGGGGAGTTAAGGGATGACTCAAGTGGGCGAAGGGAGAACAAAAGTGAGAGACGAACCAGCCGGGGGAGCGAGCGACCGTTGAGGAATAAAGGAAGAGCCCCCGGCCTCGAACTGTAATGACGAGCAGCGAGTCGGGGGAGCGACGGTTGAGGAACGAACGGTAAAGATTGAGCTATAGAGCCCTAATTGGGCATCCCTTTACTTCGGAGTGAAGCAACTTGATACGAGAATCCACCCCATTGACGTTTATAATTCTTGGCAATGTGATTTGGGCTGGGTCCCTTTTTTTTGGTTCTTTTTTATCATTGTTGTTTTAGGAGTTGTTGTCGTAGATGAAAAAAAAAGAGAAAAAAGAAGACTAAATTATGTTTCCGAATAGGAAAATCATTCTAAATAGTGCTAGAATTATGGTCAGCGGTTCGCCGAGTGAAAAATCACACCTAGAAGGTATTTCTGTATTAGAGTTGCATGGATTCTATTGCACTGATAGATTTATTCATGGGGGCTCGAAAAAGAAATGTTTAGTTAAAATTGTCTATATAGTGTTTTCCGTGGTGATACTATTTTTCGAGCCCCCATGGCGTAAAAGTTCAAAGGGGGGGGGGTTAAATTTCGAGTTTTTTTCTTCGGGTGTTTAAGAATATGATTTTTAGAATTATAGAAAAGTTTTGGAGTAAGGATTATATTTTAAGGTATATAAAATGACGAAAATAAAGATTATTTTGGGGTTTGCATGTAAACCCCTTAGTGGGAGGTTTTTATCTGGGTAATTGAAAGTTATGATAATTGTTATTATTCTGTGGGGAAGAAAGTATAAAATTGAGGGTAAGAAATGAAGGGTTGAAAAATGTGGTGAAATTATTGGTTTGGGTGAATAAGGAGAGGTATAAAATTATATGTGTTGTTTTTTATATTTTTTTTTAATCAGAAAATTTTGGTAAAAGGATAAGTGAAGAAATTAACTTGTTGGTAAGTTATTATAAGTGTTGGTTTAAATGAATTAAAGTAATTTTAAATGAGCTTTTGAGGCCAGCTGGGATTCCAGGATAGAAACAGATTTCTTAGAAGGGAATTGACTTTTTTCCATGATCATGCGATGTTTATTTTAGTTATGATTTCAGTTTTGGTTGGTTATTTGATAGTGTGTTTGTTAAAGAGTAATTTAAGGGGACGGTTTTTATTGGAGGCCCAAGGATTGGAGGCTGTGTGAACTTGTGTTCCTGCTGTTATTCTTTTGGTGTTGGCAGTTCCTTCCATTCGTTTACTTTATTTGTTGGATGAAGTAAATAATCCGGTTGTGAGGATGAAAGCAGTTGGTCATCAATGATATTGGAGATATGAGTATAGAGATGTTGCAAGTGGTATTGGTTTTGATTCATACATAATTGGGGTTCCAGATTTGAGAGAAGGAGATTATCGTTTGTTGGAAGTGGATAATCGTTGTGTTTTACCTTATGGGGTAGATAATCGGGTTTTGGTAAGCTCGGCAGATGTAATTCATGCGTGAGCTTTGCCTTCAGTGGGGGTAAAATCTGATGCTGTTCCTGGGCGTGTTAATCAATTATCTTTGAGATTTAGGGGTCCTGGAATTAGGTATGGGCAGTGTAGAGAAATTTGTGGTGTAAATCATTCGTTTATGCCTATTGTTTTAGAAAGAGTATCTAGGGAGGTGTTTTCTTTGTGGGTTTCTTAGAGGGGTAATAATAAATAATGTTTTGTTTTTATCTGGGTCTAGGTAAACTGGTCAGATGAATATGGAAAAGGTAGTATGGTGTGTAGTATTAGGAGGAATTATTTCTGGGGTTTTATTATTTGTGAGATTTGTTGTAGACAGAAAGGAAAATGTTCATCGGGAAAAATCTAGGGCTTTTGAGTGTGGATTTGACCCCATGGGGTCTTCTCGTGTGCCATTTTCTTTGCGGTTTTTTCTATTAGCTGTTATTTTTGTTGTTTTTGATGTAGAGACTGTGTTGTTGTTTCCAGCAGTGATGTGTTTTATACTCGGTACTATGGATGAAATGGGGGTGTTTGTTTTAGTTTGTTTTCTTGTGGTATTATTTGTGGGAGTACTACATGAATGACGTGAAGGTTCATTAGAGTGGGAGGAGTAAAGGTAGATTTGTGCGTTGAATATGCTCTACTAATCATAAAGATATTGGGACATTGTATTTGGTTTTAGCTTTATGGTCTGGACTTATTGGTTTGGCTTTAAGATTATTGATTCGTGCTGAGTTGGGACAACCAGGAAGTTTATTGGGTGATGACCAATTGTATAATGTAATTGTAACTGCCCATGCTTTTATAATGATTTTTTTCTTGGTAATACCTATGATGATTGGGGGTTTTGGAAATTGATTACTACCTTTAATGTTAGGGGCTCCGGATATGGCTTTCCCCCGGCTAAATAACATAAGATTTTGATTATTAGTGCCTGCATTGTTTTTGTTATTAAGATCTTCTTTAGTTGAAAGAGGTGTTGGAACTGGATGGACAGTTTATCCCCCTTTATCAGGAAATATTGGTCATTCTGGTCCTTCCGTGGATTTAGCTATTTTTTCTTTACATTTGGCGGGGGCATCTTCTATTTTAGGGTCTATTAATTTTATCAGGACTATTAGAAATATACGACCTTTTGGTTTGAGGGCAGAGCGATTGCCTTTATTTTTATGGGCTGTATGTGTGACTGCTATTTTATTAGTGATTGCATTACCTGTGTTGGCAGGGGCAATTACTATGCTTTTGACAGATCGTAATTTGAACACATCTTTTTTTGACCCGACAGGTGGAGGAGATCCAATTTTATATATGCATTTATTTTGGTTTTTTGGTCATCCTGAAGTTTATATTTTAATTCTTCCTGGATTTGGGATGATTTCCCATGTAGTAATACATTATTCTGGGAAGAAACAGGTATTTGGTTATTTAGGGATAGTTTATGCTATTATTTCAATTGGAATTCTCGGGTTTATTGTATGGGCTCATCATATATTTACTGCTGGAATAGACGTAGATACTCGAGCTTATTTTACTGCGGCTACAATGATTATTGCTGTACCTACTGGAATTAAGGTTTTTAGTTGGTTGGCTACAATTCATGGTGCTAAAGTTAAGTATGAACCACCTATTTTGTGGGCTCTTGGTTTTATTTTTTTGTTTACTGTTGGTGGGTTAACCGGGATTGTACTTTCTAATTCTTCTTTGGATATTGTATTACATGATACTTATTATGTAGTAGCACATTTTCATTATGTGTTAAGAATGGGGGCAGTATTTGCATTATTTGCTGCATTTAGATATTGATATCCTCTTATTAGTGGTGTTAGACTTCATCAGGTTTGAAGGAAAGCCCATTTTTATACTATGTTTATTGGGGTAAATTTAACTTTTTTCCCTCAGCATTTTTTAGGGTTAGCTGGAATACCTCGTCGATATTCAGATTATCCGGATAGATTTACTAAGTGAAATGTGGTTTCTTCTTGGGGGTCTTTGGTTTCTTTTGTATCTGTTCTTTTATTTATGTTCATGTTGTTAGAGTCTTTAATTGCTCAGCGTGGGGTTATTTGAGGAAGGGCTAATAGAAGATCTTTTGAGTGGCAAGACATGGCTTTCCCAAGAGATTTCCATACACATGGACAACTTCCAAAGGTGTTGCTTAGGGCTGTTTAG